CCCTTTCAATTGGTCTACAGTGTCATTATCATTGTAGAGAATCCCTGTGTTCTTTTCCACATATTTATTTCATTGATATCCCAACCAGCCTTTTACTCTTTTTTTAATCTTATATCATATAAAAATAATAGACTATTCTTATATATGTAGATATGTAGTGACGAAGTATGAAACCATAAAAAACGAGTAGTTGCCGGGAATTCTCAAATAGAACAGGACGCCTTTTTTTTAAGATAATTGCTCATTTTTACCGAATTGTTGTACATTTCAATCTACGTTAGGTATTCTACGTTGAAATACGAGTGTCAGTCATTAACTACATATACACATATAGTCATATATGTATTACTATTATGTATTACAAATTAGAATAAAATCACAAAAAAAAAGAAGGAGGACCTAAAATGCGAAATCTAAAAACATACCTTTCCGTGGCACCTGTAGTAAGTACTCTATGGTTTGGTTCTTTAGCAGGTTTATTGATAGAGATCAATCGGTTATTTCCGGATGCGTTAATATTCCCCTTTTTTCATTATAGTAAGTGAGACGTGAAAGGGGTGAATAAAATCAGAGCTATAATAAAAAATCTTTGACTAATACTTTTTTAAATTTTTTTATAATAAATAAAAAAATTTAAATAAATAAAAGCGGATTCACCCTAGTCAAACTACGAACTCAGGGTTTCGAGACCAAAAAGAAATTCTAATAGTGTGAAAAATAAAAAGCAATACTTATAATAACAATATCATACAAGGGAATTCAATGAAAAATTAAATATTGTACAGCAATTATAAGTATAAAGTTAGAAATCATTATATTACTTATTATTACTATATTGATAGATTGCAAGGAAATCCTTCATAATCAGATTTCACTTTAGCAACGTCTATTTTTTCTTTCTTCTTCGCTTCGGAAAATGGAAAAAGAGAACGGTTGAGTCAATCAAAAATCCAAAGGAGGTTCATGGCCAGGGGTAAAGATGCTCGAGTAACGATTATTTTGGAATGTATCTCTTGTGTTCGAAGCCGCGTTAATAAGGAATCACCGGGCATTTCCCGATATATTACTCAAAAAAATCGACATAATACGCCTAGTCGATTGGAATTGAGAAAATTCTGTACTTCTTGTTACAAACATACGATTCATGGGGAGATAAAGAAATAGATCTAATCGACCGCTTGCGCGTCCGCCTTGCTTTCCAAAGAAGATGAAAAACTACATATTTTTTATACCAATTTTTTTATATTAATATTCTTTTATTTATAGAAAAAAATAGAAAACGGATCTTATATTTAGTTAAATATAAAATAAACTTTCCTTTTTTTAATTTGAAATCATTTCTGATTCAATCAAAATAGAATTAGGATTTTCAAGACAAGGACTAGAACCCAATGGCTAAATCCAAGCGGCTCCTTCTTAAATTTAAGCGATCTTTTCGTAGGCGTTTGCCCCCGATACAATCGGGGGATCGAATTGATTATAGAAATATGAGTTTAATTAGTCGATTTATTAGTGAACAAGGAAAGATATTATCTAGGCGAGTGAATAGATTAACCTTAAAACAACAACGATTAATCACTATTGCTATAAAACAAGCTCGTATTTTATCTTTGTTACCTTTTCTTAATAATGAGAAACAATTTGAAAGAAATGAGTCAACTTCTAGTTCTAGAACTACAGACCTTAGAATTCAAAATAAATAAGTTTGCTCTTCAATTGAATCAAAAAAAACTTCAATCCGACTTCAAATGCGCATTGATATTTTGTTCAAAAATTTGAAAAATAAATCCTTTTTTATGGAACGTGTTTATTTATTGTGACGACTTTATCATAATTTATCATAATCATAAGATATCCTATATTTTTTATACGAATTTCTACTCTACCTTCTCAAATTCACTCATCGGAGAAACATTACACTGGATTCTTCGCAATCTCTTTATCTTCTTTTAAGATCTCGTTGTAAATCATATAAAGACAATTCCTATTTAATATAGCAATCTGTGCAAGTATTTTACGATTAAGAAGCAAGCGCCCCTTATACAGATTGTGTATTAATCGACTATAACTATAGTATAGTTTATTGGTTCGAATTACTGCATTTATCCGAGTAATCCACAAACGACGAAAATTTCTCTTTTGCCTACCCCTATCTTGATGAGCCGAAACCAAAGCTCTTATTTTCTGTTGAATAATAGTCCGAGAAAGTCTTGAGCGAGCCCCTTGAAAACTTGCTGCAAATAAACGAATTTTGGTTCTACGTCTTCGGGCAATATATCCTCGTTTAATTCTAGTCATTGAATAAATGAAACTTTGGTGAATAACTAATAGATTTCTTTTCTTTCAGTTATTTCCTTTACCTTTCCTAATTTATTAATAACAAAACGGATTCCTCCAGTGTATAAAAAAAAATTCCAATGTCTTTTGCTACTATAACCTTCCTGACCACGATTATTTCTAGGCTTTTCGCCTCGAAATAAGAAATTATATTGATACTAGATATCAAAAACATAGTAAATAAAATAGGTATTGTGGTTTCCTTCGTTTTTATGGTTGCTTATTAACGGTGAGGTCCTCTCTATACACCGGAGCCTCCTCCCTCATTTCATCAATCTTATTGTTAACTTGTACAGTTTACACCTTTTGGCTCTACCCATTATTATCCAGTAATAGGTTTTTCACAAAAAGACCAACCTATACAGTAACGGTATTTTTTTTATTATGAGGATTAGCTGAGTAGCTGACCTTGTTAGTCCGTTCTTGTAGGAGTCAAGAATTAAAGGTATAATCTTTTTGCTTTTTAAATAGTATTTCCCTGCTTAATGAATACCATTTTCTATCAATGGGGAATTCCTTCTCATCTTAAATTATAAGTGTAAATGATTGGATTTGTACCAATGTCAACCATAAATTAATTTGATAGCGCAATAGAAGGAAAGTATATGCTAGATTTTTTAAAATATTTTCCTTTTTAGTATAGTGACAGGTCTTCTTACATTCTCTCCCATATCACTATTTCTCATTACTTATACTTAATTCATTTTTATTTTTGCGTAGTCCATGATCTGAACGAGTCACACATACACCCTAGTACATGTTCCTCGTCGCTGAGGACATCCTCCAAGAGCGGGGGATTTGGTGACCTTTTTAATTGGCTGGCGTGTGTTTCTAATAAGTTGTTTAATAGTTGGCATATTGAATCATATAACAGAATGGGATGGTTTAGATCGATCCTAACCGGATAATTATGAATCCTTTTTTATTGAATCTATTAACTCCAGTAAGAAGGTAAAATATCACATTATATACTTTTACTTTCGTAAAATCTATCTTATTTTTATTAAACCGCTACAAGATCAACAAGTCCGTGAGTTTGGGCTTCTATTGCTGACATAAAAACATCTCTTTCCATATCTTCGGAAACAACCCATAAGGATTTGCCCGTTCTTTGTACATAAACCTTTGTGAGGGTTTCGCGCAGCGTCAGTAGTTCTTCTGCTTCCAAGATAAAATCTCCCGTCGATGCCTGATAAAAAGAACTAGAAGGTTGATGGATCATTACCCTGATGAAATAACAGAATAAATTATTATTCTAGCGTGAAAGAATAATATTAATCTACTCAAACTATATAAAAAAGATAAATTTGAAGAACCGTACGAGCATCTTTTCCATATTGCATACGGCTCCATAATGGATTAACTTTATTTACCTTAAATTGAAGAAATATAACCAATTATATTGGTTATCATATTCACATAGGTAAATGATCCACTAACCACCCTTCTTTTTGGAGTAGTTAAAAAAATACTACGATGGTTCCGTTGCTTTATATATTAATTTCCTCCATGATTTAGCAATCCCAAAGTTTCTTTTTTTTTGTATTCTTTCAGAATACTATATTGTTAAGAGTTTTTTGGTGTGAAAACAAAAAAGTTTGTGACGCTCAAAAGTTTCTCCTACTATATCAGATAAAATAGGAAATGCCCTTTATCTCATACTACTCTTTCGATACATAAGTTAACTATTTTTAAAATAAAAAAAAAACTAATAATAATTTAATATCGAATTCAAAGTGCCATGCTATTATTACTTAATAGTCCTATTTCATATATCGCGAAGGCATAGTCTTGTTTTCTTTTTTTTATCTCAAATAAAAAACTCAGTGGCGCTAAGCGTGCGGGAATGCTAGACGTTTGGTAATTTCTCCTCCGACCAGAATAAAGGATCCCATTGAGGCGGCTAATCCTATGCATATTGTTTGTACGTCTGGTTGCACAAATTGCATAGTATCATAAATACCTAATCCAGGTATTACCCATCCACCAGGAGAGTTTATAAACAAATACAGATCTTTGGTATCATCCTCTATACTGAGATATACCATAAGACCAATAAGTTGATTTGATATCTCGGTATCCACATCTTGTCCTAAAAAAAGAAATCTTTCTCGATAAAGTCGGTTGAGTGGGCTAAAATTGTATTCCCTCGGAACCGTACATGCATCTTTTAATGCATACGGTTCAATACACCTCGCGAAAAAAAAGAATCAATGTATCAATGTGTAGATTCTAGTTTTTTTAGAAATAAAAATTCACTAAACTTTTCGTACTAACTTCTTATTGATGTATTCTTTACACTTTACATCAGAATTTAATCCAAATTACAATGTAATTTTCTTGTTCCTGAATGGTCCTCTTGAATTCTTTTAGGTTTATGCTCTACTCCGAGTAAAGATCTAACCGGTTTTGATTTGTATATATAGGCCAAATACCTAACTACTACTTCTTTTTGCTACGATTTTTTTTTAATTAAAAATTTTTTCATGTCTCTCCCCAAATCTAATATTCAATGCATTCATCATATTACTCAATTTATTAACAGTTTGAGATCACTTGTGTTTTTATATTATAAATATAATAAAATATTATATTAACTAGAAATCATAGATATATTATATATTAACAATTGGTTTTTTCTAAACGGAGCCTGCTGAATATTTCCTTTTATTGTTCGAACCAAAACAACCATAAATAAGTCTAATTGCTAATATTAATCTTTATAGCCCCTAATAAATAGAATTTTTTCTACTTTTCATTTCACGCTCCAAATTTTTGATGATTGAATCAATCTTTCTTGGGCGAAAGAGAGGATATCTCAATCGGGTAAGAGAACGGGGAAATACCATATAACCAAATAGATCTGACAAGTCGCACTATACGTCAACCCACGATGCATCTTCTTCTCCAGGACTTCGAAAAGGTACTTTTGGAACACCAATAGGCATTAAACGAAAGAAAAATTAAGTACTATATTTCACTTTAATGTGAAAGCGTAAAAATGTATTTATTGTCTTACGAATATTTTCTCCATAGATTAAAAAAATAATAAGTTCCTAAATAAAGTAAGACAGAATGAATAAAAGAAATTTTTTACAAATAGGTATTTTTTCCGTGGGATGATGAACAAATATAGATGCAGTTAATCGTATAAAAAACTATCACCGGCCCACCATTGCGTATTTGTACTTATCGGGTGTAGAATAAATCTGCTTCTTTTTCTTCCTAGGAACAAAAGAATTCTTTTTTTTTTAATAGATAGATAGATAGATATTCTTACTAAAAGAATAGAACAAATTTGAATCCTTTCCTCAAGATAATCCACTAAAAACTTAAAGTAAGGTCTATAGTATAGTTTTTTTACAGTGCAATAAAGTTACATAGCGGCTATTTTTAATTGAAAAAAGGGAGTATTTTTATGGGTTTGCCTTGGTATCGTGTTCATACGGTTGTATTGAATGATCCCGGCCGTTTAATTTCTGTCCATATAATGCATACTGCTCTGGTTGCTGGTTGGGCCGGGTCCATGGCTCTATACGAATTAGCGGTTTTTGATCCTTCTGACCCTGTTCTTGATCCAATGTGGAGACAGGGTATGTTCGTTATACCCTTTATGACTCGTTTAGGAATAACCAATTCCTGGGGCGGTTGGAATATCACAGGGGGGACTCTAACAAATCCGGGTATTTGGAGTTACGAAGGTGTGGCTGGTGCACATATTGTGTTTTCTGGCTTGTGCTTTTTAGCAGCTATTTGGCATTGGGTGTATTGGGATCTAGAAATATTTTGTGATGAACGGACAGGGAAACCCTCTTTGGATTTGCCCAAGATCTTTGGAATTCATTTATTTCTCTCAGGGGTGGCTTGCTTTGGTTTTGGCGCATTTCATGTAACAGGATTGTATGGTCCCGGAATATGGGTATCCGATCCTTATGGACTAACGGGGAGGGTACAAGCTGTAAATCCAGCGTGGGGTGTGGAAGGTTTTGATCCTTTTGTTCCGGGAGGAATTGCTTCTCATCATATTGCAGCAGGAACTTTGGGCATATTAGCGGGTCTATTCCATCTTAGTGTACGTCCGCCCCAACGTCTATACAAAGGATTACGTATGGGAAATATTGAAACCGTCCTTTCCAGTAGTATCGCTGCTGTCTTTTTTGCAGCTTTTGTAGTTGCTGGAACTATGTGGTATGGCTCAGCAACTACCCCGATTGAATTATTTGGTCCCACTCGGTATCAATGGGATCAAGGCTATTTCCAACAAGAAATATATCGAAGAGTTAGTGCAGGGTTAGCTGAAAAGCAAAGTTTATCTGAAGCTTGGTCTAAAATTCCCGAAAAATTGGTTTTTTATGATTACATCGGCAATAATCCTGCAAAAGGGGGATTATTCAGAGCGGGTTCAATGGATAGCGGGGATGGAATAGCTGTAGGTTGGTTAGGACACCCTATCTTTAAGGATAAAGAAGGTCGTGAACTTTTTGTACGTCGTATGCCTACTTTTTTTGAAACATTTCCGGTTGTTTTGGTAGATGGAGACGGAATTGTTAGAGCCGATGTTCCTTTTAGAAGGGCAGAATCTAAATATAGTGTCGAACAAGTAGGTGTAACGGTTGAGTTCTATGGCGGTGAACTCAATGGAGTCAGTTATGGTGATCCTGCTACTGTGAAAAAATATGCTAGACGTGCTCAATTGGGGGAAATTTTTGAATTAGATCGTGCTACTTTGAAATCCGACGGTGTTTTTCGTAGCAGTCCAAGGGGTTGGTTTACTTTTGGACATGCTTCTTTTGCTCTGCTCTTCTTCTTCGGACACATTTGGCATGGCGCTCGAACCTTGTTCAGGGATGTTTTTGCTGGTATTGACCCGGATTTGGATGCTCAAGTGGAATTTGGAGCATTCCAAAAACTTGGAGACCCTACTACAAAAAGACAAGTAGTCTGATACAATAGATATATATTTTTTGTATTTCGTTTTTTGATATAGACTACCAAAAAAGCTTGATTTGAATCTTTGACTCTTGTCTTGCTCTTTCTTTATCCGGAAGACGATCTCAAATAAACAGGTATGGAAGCTATAATTGTAAATTACGCTCGAATCTATGGAAGCTTTGGTTTATACATTCCTCTTAGTCTCAACTCTAGGAATAATTTTTTTCGCTATCTTTTTTCGAGAACCGCCTAAAGTTCCAACTAAAAAAACAAAATAATTTTTCTGTATCTCAATTGAAAGTAATGAACCTTCCAAAATTGGAAGGCTCATTACTTCAACTAGTCCCCGTGTTCCTCGAAAGGATCTCTTAGTTGTTGGGAGGGTTGCCCAAAAGCAGTATATAAGGCGTACCCAGTAAAACTTACAAGTAAACCAGATAGAAAGATGGCAACTAATGTAGCTGTTTCCATTTTTAGATAATTTCAAGACCACAATGGTCTATGCTAAGATCATTTATTTACAACCGAATGGTATACAAAGTCAACAGATCTCAATCAATATTAAATAGGATTTATGGCTACACAAACCGTTGAGGGTAGTTCTAGATCTGGTTCAAGACGAACTAGTGTCGGGGCTTTATTGAAACCGTTGAATTCAGAATATGGTAAAGTAGCTCCTGGGTGGGGAACTACTCCGTTAATGGGTATTGCAATGGCTTTATTTGCCATATTCTTGTCTATTATTTTGGAGATTTATAATTCTTCTATTTTACTGGATGGAATTTCCATGAATTAGATTCTATTAAGTTAACTAGCTGTTCAAGCTAAGGTGGACCCTTTATTTTTATCCCATTCTATATTTAATTTGGCAGTTCGACCGTGAAATTTCTTTGTTTCTGTATTTCCGGAATATGAGTGTGTGACTTGTAAGAATGGATCCTATAGGTAGTACAGAGGTAGATCTGTGATCTTGATAGAGATGATTTTATTTCGTCAGATATTCTCATTATATGCTCGTATCTGAAGCACGGAATATATATAATATTACAAAGTATTTAGAACTATGATTCATACTTAATATTCAGACTTCGTGGCCGGCTTTACACATCTTTTTTAAACTCTTGTTTATGCTTATTTTGATCAAAATCCAAGGATACCTTTGGATTTTTAGTCATTATCTCTATTCATTGAATAAATGATGATCCAATGGTTCTTACTCACGGAATTTGCGGGCTTAGTTTGACAGGGTTTTATTGACTCATCGTGGTTCTAATATGAACCTGAGGTTGTAATTCATTCATAGGTCTTAACAAGAGAATTCCTATCAATAATAAAGAAAACCGTCCTAAAGTCTCATTACACACAAAAAAAATCAAAAAAAGAAAAATAGGAAATTATAGAAGATTCAAGAGGCCTCAACATATAAATGAAGGAGCCGACTTGATACGTTGGCATTATAACCACAATAAATAACTTTCGGGTTTTTTCGTTCGTATCGTCAGAAAAGAGTGAATTGTACAGTACAATTAGGTAGTTTCAAACACGTATCCGATAGAATTTTATATTTTGGTCTTTATGTTCGAGCCGTACGAGATGAAATTCTCATATACGGTTCTCAGAGGGGAGTACCTTGGTTTACCTATCTCAATAAAATCTATGATTGGTTCGAAGAACGTCTTGAGATTCAGGCAATTGCTGATGATATAACTAGTAAATATGTTCCTCCTCATGTCAACATATTTTATTGTCTAGGAGGAATTACGCTTACTTGTTTTTTAGTACAAGTAGCTACAGGGTTTGCTATGACTTTTTATTATCGTCCGACAGTTACGGATGCTTTTGCTTCTGTTCAATATATAATGACTGAAGCTAACTTTGGTTGGTTAATCCGATCTGTTCATCGATGGTCAGCAAGTATGATGGTACTCATGATGATCCTACACGTATTTCGTGTGTATCTCACGGGGGGCTTTAAAAAACCTCGTGAATTGACTTGGGTTACCGGTGTGGTTTTGGCTGTATTGACCGCATCTTTTGGTGTAACTGGTTATTCCTTACCGTGGGACCAAATAGGTTATTGGGCTGTAAAAATTGTAACAGGTGTGCCAGAAGCTATTCCTGTAATAGGGTCGCCCGTGGTAGAGTTATTGCGCGGAAGTGCTAGTGTGGGCCAATCCACTTTGACTCGTTTTTATAGTTTACACACTTTTGTATTACCTCTTCTTACTGCCGTATTTATGCTAATGCATTTCCTAATGATACGGAAGCAAGGTATTTCTGGCCCTTTATAGAAAGTCTCTCATAGCTAGCTATTTGTAATCAATCATTCATTACTTCGGGAAGAAACAAAAGTATTTTATTGCTACAAATATGGATTATTGATAAGAATAAGACATGTATTTGGATATTTCTCTTCAGCTCTACAAAAATAGATAAGTTTATTATTTATTTTTTTTATTCGACACTCATAGTTGAAGTGAATTTTTGTAAGATTAAATGGATTATGGGAGTGTGTGACTTGAACTATTGATCGGGCTGTGCAGAATATATATTTTTATCTGCCACATTTGAATTCCCAACCAAAAATGTGTCTTTGTTCCAACCAGCGTGAAAGCCCCATACAGAAGTACAGGCTGGTTCGTTTGAAGAGAATCTTCTTTTTCTATGATCAAACTTAATCATGTCATGTATGAACAGGCTCCGTAAGATCCAGTACAAAGAATAAGTGATG